AAAAGAAAGAGGGTTGAAATCTACACATTGATTCTTTTTCGCGATTTTTGGTGAACCGTATGCATCAAAAGGTGCATGTACGGCTCCTAAGGGATCAAATTTTATCCTAATCAACCGACTTTATCGAGAAAGACTACTTTTTTTAGGCCACGAGATTACTATTGATATAGCGAATCACCTTATTAGCCTTATGGTATATCTCAGTATGGAGGATGATACCAAAGATTTGTATTTGTTTATAAATTCTCCGGGCGGAGGGTTAATATCCGGAATGGCTATTTATGATACTATGCAATTTGTGCGACCAAATGTAAAGACAGCATGCCTGGGATTAGCCGCTTCAATGGGATCCGTGCTTCTGGCAGGAGGAGAAATTACCAAACGTCTAGCATTCCCTCACGCTTGGCGCCAATGAGTCTTTTATTTGAGAAAAAAAAAGAAGACTATGCCTTCGCCATATGAATATTAAGTAATAATAGCATGGCACTTCGAATTCGATATGCGAAATTTTTTTTGTTTTTTTTTTCAAAACCATTCGATTATGTATCGAAAGAGTAGTATGAGAAAACGGGTATTTCCGATTTTATCTGATCTATCAGGAGCCTATTTCAGCGTCACAAACTTTTTTGTTTTCACACCGGAAAGCTTTTAATAATATTTATGTTATGAAAGAATCTGAAAAAAAAACAATATTTTTTTTACTTATATTTTTTTACTTATATAACATAACTTAACTTATATAACATAACTTATATATATTTATTTGAAAAAAAGAAACTTTGGGATTGCTGAATAACAGACGAAATAATAAAGCAACGGAACCATCATAGTATTTTTTAACTACTCCAAAAAAAGGAAGGGTGGTTATTGGATCATTTACCGATCTAGGTCTGATAGACCCTCTCTCTATATTTTCTATTTCTTCGATGGAAGGTAAAAATAAATTCCATAGTAGAGCCGTATGCAATACGCAAAAGATGCCTGTACGGTTGTGCAATCCTATCTTTGTTTTTTATTATTCTTTATCTCTCTCGCCTTATCGTGCGAGATAGAGGAACCATTTATTATGTTATATCATCAGGGTAATGATCCATCAACCTGCTAGTTATTATTATAATGCACAAGCGGCAGAATTTCTCCTGGAATCGGAAGAACTACTGAAACTGCGCGAAACTGTCACAAGAATTTATGTACAAAGAACGGGCAAACCTTTATGGGTTGTATCCGAAGACATAGAAAGGGATGTTTTTATGTCAGCAGCAGAAGCCCAAGCTCATGGAATTGTTGATCTTGTAGCGGTTGAATAAAAAATTAGCAGGGATTCCGCGCAAATACACAATTTGAAATTTGATCTTCTTACCGGATTGAATATCTCTATTAATTAATCTATTAATAATAGAATATAAGTTATTCATAATCATCGGGTTAGGATTGATCTAAACCAGCTCATTATGTATACGATTCAACATGCCAACTATTAAACAACTTATTAGCAACACAAGACAGCCAATCAGAAATGTCACGAAATCCCCCGCTCTTCGGGGATGCCCTCAGCGCCGAGGAACATGTACTAGGGTGTATGTGCGACTCGTTCAGATCATGGACTAAGACAAAAGAAAGGAAACAAATTATTCCAGTATCAGTGATCGGTTAGGATAGAATGGAAGAACTCCATTCACTATCTTAAAAAAAAATCTATTAATAATATTTATCCTTCTATTGTGTATCAAATTTATGGTTTCCGTTGGTGCAAATCCAATCACCTCCATTTTCAATTTCAGATGAGAAAGACTTCCCCATTGGTAGCAAATGGTTATCCATTAAGCAGGGGAAATCCTATTAAAAAATGAAAAAGCGGAAAGATTATGCCCTTATTCTTGCAAAAACGGACTAACAGAGTCAGCTACCCAGCGAATCTTCATACTTAAATACCGTTACTGTATAGTTAGATTTCGCTGTGAAAGACCTATTACTAGATATTTCATGGGTAGAGCCAAAGAGTGTGAACTGTACAAGTTAACAATAGCATTGATTAAATGAGGGAAGGGGCTCCGGTGTATAGAGAGGACCTCGCCGTTTAAGAAGTAACCATAGAAACGATGGAATCCACTATTTCTTTATCCATTTCTATTTAATTTAATATGTTTTTTTGATACCTAGTATCAATACAATTTCTTATTTCGAGGTTAAATGCTTAGAAAAAAAAAAAGAAAAAATCGTGGTTGGGAAGGTTATAGTAGCAAAAGCCATTGGAATTTTTGATTTTATACATTGGAAGAATCCGTTTTATTATTAATAGACTAGGAAAGGGAAAAGAATAACTGAAAGAAAAGAAATCAAATAGTTATTCATCAAAGTTTCATTTATTTTCATTTATTCAATGACCAGAATTACACGAGGATATATAGCTCGGAAACGTAGGACAAAAATTCGTTTATTTACATCAAGCTTTCGAGGGGCTCATTCAAGACTTACTCGAACTATTACTCAACAGAAAATAAAAGCTTTGGTTTCGGCTCATCGGGATAGAGATAGGAAAAAAAGAGATTTTCGTCGTTTGTGGATCAGTCGAATAAATGCAGTAATTCGTGAGAATAAAAAAAGGGCATACTATAGTTATAGCAGACTTATGTATAATCTGTACAAGAAGCAGTTGCTTCTTAATCGTAAAATACTTGCACAAATAGCTATATTAAATAGGAATTGTCTTTATATGATTTCCAATGAGATCATAAAATAAAAATTCCCCGGAGACTGAACTCCGGGAAGGTAGAGTATAGATTTGTATGATAAAATATAATCATATGCATATGATAAAGTCGTCAAAATCAGCAACCACGTTCAATAAAAAAAGATTTCTTCTTCTTCACCGATTCTCTTTTTTCTTACAACACGATAATCAAAATTGGATTGTCGTAGTTTTCGACCAAAATATCAATCCACATTTGATTTGAGTTTAGATTGGAATTTGAATTCAATTGAAGAGTAACCCTATTTTTTTTTTTGTTTTAAGACCAGTAGTTCTAGCGGCCGACTCGCTTTTTTCAAATTGTTTTTCATTATTAAGAAAAGGTAACGAAGATAAAATACGAGCTTGTTTTATAGCAATCGTAATTAATCGTTGTTGTTTTAAGGTCAATCTATTCACCCGTCTAGATAATATTTTTCCTTGTTCACTAATAAATCGACTAATTAAACTCATGTTTTTATAATCAATTCGATCCCCCGATTGGATCGGGGGCGAACGCCTACGAAAAGATCGCTTGGATTTAAGAAAGAATCGCTTAGATTTATCCATGGTTTGTTTATTCCTTATCCCGAAAATTCTATTTCTTACAAAATAGAATAGGATTTGATTTTTTAAATATATTTTTTTTAATATATTCTATTATGTTATTAAATATATGTTATATATATAATATATGTTATATATATAATTTTCTAATTTATAACAATATGAAAAAATATATCATTTTTCATGTTCCTTGGAGGGGTGACACACAAGCGATCGATTTTCTCTATTTCTTTATCTCCCCGTGAATCCTATGTGTGCAACAACAGGGACAGAATTTTCTAAATTCCAATCGACTAGGCGTATTGTGTCGATTCTTTTGAGTAATATATCTGGAAATACCCGTTGATTTCTTATTAACACTGTTTCGAACACAACTGGTACATTCCAAAATAACGGTTACTCGGATATCTTTACCCTTGGCCATGAACCTCCTTTGGGTTTTTGATTCACTTAACTCTTCTATTTTACGATTGGAAGCGAAGAAGAAGAAAGGAACGAAAAAAAAAATAGAAGTTGCTAACTCGAAATCCAATATTTATGAAGGATTTCGTTCCAATCAATATAGTAATAATTAAGTAATACAAGGATTTCTAACTATATTTAGAATCACAGTACAGTATTTCAGTTTTCATTTAAGTATCCTGTATGATATTGTTGCCCCGCAACAGCCATTACATTTTCATTTCTGGTCTCACTCTATTATTTAATAGAAATAGAATTTTGAATTTTTTATTAATGAAAATGAAATTCAATTGAAGCCTGGACCGGATTCCGAGTCTCACTGAGGCCGAATCCGCCTTTATTCTTTCTCTTTTCTAACTTATTAGAATTCTAAAAAAAAAAGAAGGGGGATTAATCACAGATATTTGATTGTATCTCTAATCTTCTTCACCCCTTCCCGTGTCAATAACTAGAATGAAAAAAAGGGGAATATCAATGCATCCGGGAATAAACGATTGATCTCTATCAATAGACCTGCTAAAGCCCCGAACCATAGAGTACTTACCACTGGTGCCACGGAGAGATATGTTTTTAGATCTCGCATTTTAAATCCTCCTTCTTAATTCTTATTCTTTATTGTAATTTGTAATACAGAATTCCATATATGAATATGATCAGATGGATATTTAGTTAATAACCACTTGTATTTGTACGCAGAATTCCTAATTCAAATTGGAAATGTACAACGATTCATTAGATATTCTTTTTTTTTAACAAAAAAAAGAAGTCCATTTCTGCTCTGCCCGAGCATTCCCTAAAAATATTCATTTTTTTTAGGGGGATTTCGTATAAGTCTTTTATTATTATTATTTTAATTATTAATTAATATTATAAATATTATATGTTATACGATATGAAACTAAAAAAAAAGGGCAGGATAATTTATATATATCAACGGAGAAAATAAAGATGTGGAAAACAAGACAAAGATTCTTTACAATGACACTGTAAACCAATTGAAAGGGATGTAGCGCAGCTTGGTAGCGCGTTTGTTTTGGGTACAAAATGTCACGGGTTCAAATCCTGTCATCCCTATCCCTAACTATTACTTATCTTATGAGCAGTAACAAGGGATCAATTGAGACCTATTAAAATTGGACATACATACTCAATATCAATATATATATTATGAGAGTTCTATATATATGGATTTCTATATATATAGATTATGATAGTATATGCATGCAAGATGAACAAGATGAAT